AATCTAATTAGTAATTGTGTAAAGGGCGGAAGACACTTTGTATACAGATTCATGAGAATTTCTTAGTGCTCGAGCATTCAATCAATATTAGACTGGATGTATAATTTTATACAAATTAGAAAAGTGCAAAAAGAAAGAATTTCTTTTCGGTAATCCCTAGTCAACGATAGACTGTCTCCCGATTGTCTCTGCGAGACAATCGGGAGACAGATTAGATTAAAGGGGAAATAGAAGTATGTGATAGTGGATAGTGATCTATCTTGATTCTCTATTTTTATGCCTTTTATTAATACTGGGAACAAAAGAAACAAGGAGTCTTATTATTATTATTCTTACATGTTCATTAGTAACATTCGCTTGATACTTTCTTAGGGCGTCGCTCGTATTTTGCTTGTACTTAATGTTTTCTCATTCTACTAAAAACCTTACTTATAAGAACTTTTTTTTTTGTTATAAGTGGATTTATGGGATTGGTTCATCAACGGTCTTGGGTCAGAATCCTTTTTTGTTTTGACTCTGCACCATCGATTCCACTATTATTAGCGAACAATAATGGAAAAATTCCTTCATATTCATAGAGATAGGGGACATAATTCACATGGATATAGTAAGTCTCGCTTGGGCTGCTTTAATGGTAGTCTTTACATTTTCTCTTTCACTCGTAGTATGGGGAAGAAGTGGACTCTAGAGGTACTATTGATTCAGTTGAGGAATCAAACTGGATCGATTGTTTTATAGATCGTTCTGCGGGGAATAAGCTATTATATGAATAATACCTTTTCAATCAAAGGAATATTTCAACGATTCCCACGTTTGTATTTCCAAAGTAAAGTAAAAGGGATACAGATGATAGGAAATTTATTCCAGCCAAATTCGAATTCTATTCTTCCTAAATTTTCTATTTCTATGAACCGATTTTTACCAGAATTTTATATGGACAGTGAAGAACACCCTTTTTCTTATTTGTTTTAGTTCTTTCTCTCTTTACTGTTCAAAGAGAAAGGAGAAGTCGTTCTGTTATTAAATGGATACGCACTCTCTCTGGAAAAGAACAGAAACAGGGTGGTTGTCCAGCGAGATATTACACATAATAAGATCTTGTCTTGGGCGAGTCCCATATTGTCGACTTACCGCTTGTTTTATTATTTAAAAAAATGAAATTAGATTTATGCTTTATCGACTCATTTGAAATCATAGTTCAAAGGTTCAAAAAATTCGGTGGGTTTGACTTTTACTATAACTTCTTTTCGAAATCCGAAGAAGTTTTCATATAATTCGCTGAATTATCTATCAATGGCTCAATCAATTACTTCTTTGAAGTGCTAAAAAAAAAGATTACTTGGTTTTCTTTTATATATGCTCGTACTGTTTTTCCTTCATTGATTTGATTCAGGATTCGTATTTGAAATAATATGAAATCTAGGAATTAGACCCATAAGAGTAAGAGTTTACTTTCGATTATTTCAAATAGAATTGGGGGCTATGTATATATATGTAATTGATATCTACATATAATATATGAAAATACATATTGTGGGTTGATCTAGATTAAGACGTTATACAACTATAAATAACATTAATATAATAGTAAATATAATAGAATAATAGATAGACTGGGAGAAAGATTTATATATAAACCTTTCTCCCAGCCTATCTATTAGAATACTAATACTTCTGATCCCAGTCCGCTCATTTAAGATACTAAATTGGAACCCTTTTCGTTTTCTTTCTTCAATTATTGATAAGGCCTAAGAAGTTCAGTTTCATTCAAATTAATTATTTTGGCTAACTGTTTTTACGTAAATGATAAGTAAAAAAGCAGTCGGAACTAGAATGAACAATGCAGTAGCAATAAATGCGAGAATATTTACTTCCATAATATCATCATTTCGTTTTTTTTTTCGCAATAACTCGGGATTTAATCCCATAGAGATGATAAATCTTTTGCCTGTAATGTAAATTCAATGGGATGAATTACATTCCGATGATATTGAATCGGATCAATATCATGAATAACAATATCTGGGCTATCAAATTGATTCATCGTCGAGAATTGAATAGTATAACATAGGAAGATCTTTTATCCATACCGATTCAAAAATTTTATTCCTGATCCACTCAAGAATTCCTTTATTTATCCACTCTTTTTTTCTATAACCTATTTATTGCCTTCCTTGTACAATTATCAGATAAAGTATCATCTGACCGACTTTCCACTTCCATTGATTACAAACCCAAACAAACAATAAATAGAAGTGAAATGGAAAAAAGGAATAGGGGTTATAAACTACGTTTTTTAATTTGAATGATCTAATTTTAGTTTTATTGGAAGACAAAGAAGTGTAATAAAGATGAGTCCCGGTATAAAAGATCTAACAGTCCATAAGATTCACTATTTTAGAGTTTGTTCTTTCTTCGACGGGACCCCTAAAAAAAAGATTATTCATTACCTTGGTAAGAGTGGTGGGATCGTTGTTTGATCCTTTTTTTTTTGAATATCCTCTTTCCTTGGATTAGTACTCGCACTCATTTATCAAAAGTTCAGTATGAAATTTGAAGGAGATCGATTCTTTCAAATTCAAATTAGTAATTTAAAAAACAAAAAATCAGAGCCCGAAAGGGAGATAGGTTAAATTTCAAAAGTATTCTATTAGGTTAACTACGTTAAATTCGTTTTTTGTTTTTGTATCGTACTCTATTCCATTACACGGATCAGGAGTAATCCAAAAAGCCAGACCCGGCACGGTTGGATACCTGAATATAACGGTACCAATAATTGTACTAATACACATATGTCTCTCTCCCACCAATCAGTATTAGTTAAACTAATGGAAATTCCCATATTTGTTTGATTAGAAATTCAAAAGAAAATTTAAATATATAAATATAGAAATTAAATAAGAATAAGCACCCCCCCTCCCTTAGGAAGGAAAATCTGCTCCTTGTCGATCTTTTCACAGAAAATAGCTAGATGAATAAATCTATTTTAATTGGATCCGTCGGGACTGACGGGGCTCGAACCCGCAGCTTCCGCCTTGACAGGGCGGTGCTCTGACCAATTGAACTACAATCCCAGGGAAATAGGGTGTATAGCCATAGCCCACATATTCTTCTGATTTAATTCAACCCATTTCTCTTTATTTTATAAGGGCCATCTTCTATTATAATCTTCTATTATAATATTATAAGAGAGATACGAGTGATATATTGATTATACACTTGATTATACATACAGATATGCACTTTAGTGATTAGTAGTAATCTTTTCGTTATTGACAAATCGATTGATAATCGAGTTTTCAATCAAAAAAGTTTTTTTCTCTTTACTCTTTTCCTTTCCTTAGACTTTATACTTACAGATCCTGATATGAATCTAGATCATTATCAAGCTTTCATTATTCTTCTGTATCCGACACTTCTAACGAGCAAATGGGTTATTGCATTTCATGTTGGATCAGTGAATTATTGGGCCGAGCTGGATTTGAACCAGCGTAGACATATTGCCAACGAATTTACAGTCCGTCCCCATTAGCCGCTCGGGCATCGACCCAAGAAGAATCAATTCGAGGATTATTGATAATCCATGATCAGCTTCCTACCCCCAGGGGAAGTCGAATCCCCGCTGCCTCCTTGAAAGAGAGATGTCCTGAACCACTAGACGATGGGGGCATACTTCCCCGACCACCATCATACTAAGATGATAGTATCAATAGTTTTTGGAAATTGTCAATATAATGTAATGGTATGACTAGGTCCGAAGGATCTTGCCTTCTTTGATGATTTCATAGAATTTTTTGATTCGTCATTTAGATTCATGAATCAGTCATTCTAATCGACATTCTATATATAAATGGATTAGATAAATCGATATTACTTACTTTACTCTAAGTATATTAAAAACAATTAATATTAAATAATAAATAATGATAAAGAAATAATAAATAATGATAAAGACAAATAAATAAAATATATAAATAAAATGAATAATTCGAAAATACGAAAGAAAGATAGTCTCTTTTCAGGTAGTCATTTGTCCGCCAAAACTGGTGAAACACCATTTCTTCCGCGATCATTCGTTGATTCACTCATTGTTAAGATGAGATATGCCTATCTCTATCTCACACTAAACTAAGCCAGGCCAGGAAATGAACAAACGATAAAAAAAAATCTTGGAAGAGGAATCAATAAGTTATCGAAAATTCTTTTTTCTCTAAGAATTTGGTTCAGGGAGGGGACAAGTCGAGTCTCTTCATCACATGATTCAATGAAATATTTTGGATCTATGTCGAATTAGTAGGTACCTGTTTAATTTCGTTCTCATGGGGATCCATTCAAAAAGCAATTGGGGTTGGTCTTGAAACCGTTCATTGCATTCATATTTATCAAATCCAATATCAATAAACCATTTTACCCGACACTTGCTAGGTAAATAGAATTTCTCGTTCCTGAATGAGACACTAGCGATTATGAATTTAATGCATGTACTTATGTATCATGTACTTATGTATAATATATATACATATAGATATATATACACATAGATATATATATATATATATCTTATCCGCATAGTGACCAATTCAGGAATTGAATCAAACGGGCCCTTTTAACTCAGTGGTAGAGTAACGCCATGGTAAGGCGTAAGTCATCGGTTCAAATCCGATAAGGGGCTTTACTTTTTTCCTAAAACCCCAGCCGTAGTATTCATAGTTGAGCGGAGAATATAGATATTGTTGATATTTGTAATAAAAAAAAAAACCAACTATATAACTATAAGAAGTTATCATTATAATGAGTTATACTATAATAATTATAGTTATAAAGCGGAAGAGTTGTTTAAAATTTATAATAAATAATGTAATGATAAGTCGCCTCTTGAATCGGTAAATATTCTTATTTTCCAATATTCCAATCAAATCCCTTATTAGAAATCAACAAAATAAAAAGTAAGTGGACCTGACCCATTGAATCATGACTATATCCACTATTCTGATATTAAA